ATTTTGTCTCGCCGGGGACTTAAAATAAAAATAAAAAGAAGCTAAGCGAAGAGCAGAAAGCTTATTTAAATAACATAATTAAATTTAAATAGCATAACATAAAAAGTTAAGCTTTTCGTTTGCTGGGAAGTCATTACTAAACTAAAGGTTCCCGCCTGAAGGGGTGATTGAAGCTAGACTATAAAAATTCTAAATTCTGTATACATGGACCCCCCTTTTTCACCTTCTTTTAAACTGCCAGTGACAGATCTTATGAATTCGGGTCAATTGAATCTCAACTGTTCAAATAAAGTTTTCTCTTGAAGAAGTAAATGTGAAGAAGTAAATGAGTTATATTGAGTTCTATTCTATTAGAATAGAAATATGTTAGAATAGAAATATTTTTAATATTAAACAATGTTAAATGTAATTTAACATTGTTTAATGTATATATATATGATATGTTATCATATGTGTTTTTTTATTCCTTACTTGACAACAGTAAGAAATTAAGTTTTAAACTGAGAAAAAGAAAAAAAGAATAATCAATAAAAAAAAAAGAAGAATAAAAAAGAAAATAAAAAAGAAATATTAAATTCAATTAGAATAAATGGCACTTCGATCATAGGAATGATAATGGAAATTTCTCTTGTTGTTGTTGCTTCAATAACAAGTATTTTTGATTGATATAAATTCCAAATTTAATCGTTTGATCTATGAAGGATTCATTGGAATAAAAGAAGAAATGTCCCGGCCAGTACTTAAGCAGATCAGGCCGGGAGAATAAACCTTTCGTATAAAATCAAAGAACTAAGATATTCTTTCTATTGAGGAGATCCGTTTTGAGTCATTATCTCTATTGAATTCCTGATCAATTGCTTTTTTCTATCTTTTTCTTATTTTTCTTATATTTATTATTTTTCTTATACATATTTTCTTATACATAATATATTTATACTATATATAAATATTTAGTATAAATATATACCTTTCTTTTTATTTTATTTAAATTATTTTATTTAAATATTAAATACTTTGTTTAAGTTTAAATTTAAATAACTATTTAAATAATTTCTATTATTTATTAGAATATTTTATAGAATATTTCAGAATATTTCTAATTTCTATTTTAATAATAGAATAATATAATAAAATAAATAATAATAATAAAGTTAAATAAGATTAAATAAATAAAAATAAATAAAATGAAAAAAGAAAATAAAGAAAAGAAGGTGGATTTTTATCAATCTTTATTTCACGTGTTACATCACATAACAAATTTTAAATTTGGAATTAGGAGAGATGGCTGAGTGGACTAAAGCGGCGGATTGCTAATCCGTTGTACGAATTATTTGTACCGAGGGTTCGAATCCCTCTCTTTCCGCTTTCTCTGATCGCTTGGGATTTTCAAATTCGAAAAGATTCTCATCCCTTGATTTTATCATAGTTAAATGTATGAAACAAATAAGATTATTACGAATTAATTTAGAAAAAAGCAAAAAAACTAGAAATTTTTTATTCCTCACGTCCAGGATTGCGTCCTGGATCATTAGATAAGAATCCAAAGATAAAAAGGGAAACAAAGAATATCACTACTGTGTAAACAAAGAGTTTGAGAGTAAGCATTACACAATCTCCAAGATCCTTTTTTTTTTGAAAAGGGGGAATAGATTACCTATTTTTTACCACATATACCATTTTTTTGTTTTGACACCCCAAAAAATGAAAAAGAAAATGAAGTCTTTTCTTGCAAAGTCATTTTATTTTAACGAATTTATTTGCAATAAGATTTTTATTCATTCGTTACCCGAAATTTCTTGTCATATCAATAATTAGGTATTGTGGAGTACCTAATAGTCCATACTCACTGGAAGGTCAGAACGGGTAAAAGGCTGATCCAAATTCATCGCTGCGGTTATTCATTCAATATACAAGAATTTCGATTTTTGAATCGAGGGTTCGTAATGTAAGACTTATCTGATCTTATCAATTTTTAGAATTTTTTTATCGAATGCATCATCAATTTAGCAGAGTATTAAAGATTTCATCGAAAACTTACAGCGGCTTGCCAAACAAAGGCTAAGAGAAAAAAGAGTACAGGTATGACAGGCATAACATCTACGATTGGATTGAAAATGGCATAAGCTTCGGGCAATTTGGCGAAGAAAAAACTACTCGAATAAAGGACAGAATTAAGACAGATACCGATTAAACTAAAGATATTAAGCATAACAAGCATTTCGCTCTTGTGGATTAGAAAATTTTGAGTTATTTTTATAAGGGAAAAATGAAAAAGGCAGATCAAGAAATCCTTCTTTTTCTTCGGTTCGGACTCTCCCAAATAAAGAATCCCTCCCCCCATTATCATTCTAAAATGAGAATATAAGGAATTCGGCTTTCATACAATATTTTAATTGAATTTTATGTAATGATCAATGAATTTTTTTGATTCTATATCTACATGTCTTGAATCCTAGCAACAAAGTATCCCATATGTTTTTATGTATTTGGGTTGGGATTGACGAATAACCAATACCAATATTACTGTTGATTAGTATCGAATAGAAATCAAAATGGGGCGTGGCCAAGCGGTAAGGCAGCGGGTTTTGGTCCCGTTATTCGGAGGTTCGAATCCTTCCGTCCCAGATCGGTTTTCATGAAACGAGAGATGGGATCACACTGCATTCCACATGAAACAAGAATTTGTTAAAGGGAAAAATCTTTTCTTATTAATTTTCAGAATGGTTCTAAGAATCATATCTGAGAATTCGTTTGGTTTCTCACAAACGGAATCAAGTGTCAAATGTGGGTAAAATTGAATATCTTTATTTTCATTCAAAAAAGAGATTTTTGGCCTATTATATCATAAACATTCAGGATATGCTCGTACTACTCATATTCCTTTCATATTCATTTTGAAGTTAGTTTCTTAGAGAAACTTTATGTCCCATATCTAATACCTATAAAATGGGAATTATCACATGATGCATTCTGAATCACAATGTGAGAGAAAGACCTCTCTATTCCCTTTCCCCAAACCTAAAGTCAATAAAAAGAAAATAAATGGTATCCCATACAATTCCACATAGAATGTAGAGATTAAAGAGTGGGGAGTTTTGAATTTAATCACAGGTCTTAAAACTTCTAATTAAAGTTGGGTTGGCGCGGTAAAAAAAAAAAAATAGGAAAAACAGATTGATCTGGACCTTATTTTTTTGTGTCTTAGATATTATCTGGTTCAAATGAACCATTGTAAATCAATGTAATGTAGTGATTGGGGAGAAATTCGTATATTCCATCTACTTAACTTTAGAATTGATCGAAAATTCTTGAATTTGAAGTAAAACAAAATCTGTATAAAAAACAAGGCCTATGCCTATATGATATATATTATGTATTTTTATTGTATTGTTGTATTTCAGTAACAAGGGCTTTTCGGTTAAGTGAAAAGGATCTGTGATTTTTAAAATATCTAGAATTAGAATTACCCCGGCTAAGGTAAGAACTCTTAGTTGTATATGATGGATCCGAAAAGATCATACTTCTCTGATTCTTGATTCAGATTTTCTCTTTCAGATGAAAGAAAGAATAACAATAACGTAAGGAACTAAATTTTACCTTACACGAGATCCTTTTTTTTTTACTTCATTTTTTTTTATTGATTGGTACTGAAAGAAGTATTAGAAATCTATATTATCAAAATTTCGACTTTTTCGGGTCATTGGAATAGCTTATTTGGTTACTAATTGATTTGATTTCGGGATTGTAAATCATTAGTATTCTACTATAGAAACAGAAACCTCTTTTGGAGGTTTATAGTTTATTTGTTCGAGAAAACAGGATCCTTCATGATTGATCGTCTCGAACAATCTGTTGAAGATGTAAATAATAAGTCTTAAGCAAACTCGTTTATTCGTCTTATTTATATTTATAAATAAATATTTTCATTCATATGATAGAATATGGGGTTAAATTAAATAAATTCGATCCTTGCTGACCCTTATCCGGATAACTACTTATTTATCCGTAGATAGAAAGTATGCACTATTATATACCGGTTGAACCAATGACTATTCATGATTTTATATTGAATCAATTCCATACCGCTTTGAAATTTCAATTAGAGGAATGTTATGGTAAAACTTCGTTTGAAACGATGTGGTAGAAAGCAACGTGCGACTTGAAGGACATGATCGGCTGTGGATTTTTACATCCGCCATCTTCTATAGTAATGAAGATGCTCTTGGCTCGACATAGTTTGTTCTGTTCTGCCCGGAACCTTATTTGTGTTGGGTTATAAGTAAATAGTACATGATGAAGCTCGAGAAGAAAGGATTGATTCATTTTTCAAGGGAAAGAATCTAGGGTTAGTGAAAATCAATAAGTTAGACCAACTTTGTAAGTATATCCTCACTATATATAAATTCTAAATCGAAAGGTTCAAATTCAGAACAAGTTTGAAAAGTCAAATTTTTCGAAATTGGTAAAACTATTTCGATGAAAAGTGTATCACAAGGGAATCAATCGTTCGTATTCTATTTATATAGAAAGAAATAACAAAAAAAAGGTATGTTGCTGCCATTTTGAAAGGAATAAGGATCCCCGAGGTAATGTCTAAACCCAATGATTTCACAAAGCAAAGATAAAGGATTCCGAAACAAGGAAACACTATTTTAAATTGTCTCAACAATTGGATCAGACTGAGGAATAAAAATAGATTCGAAATGAGACAAACAAAAGAGTTTAGAGACGGCTCAATAAATGTCTAAGGATTTTCTTGTCAGAATTACCCAACTTGAGTTATGAGTATGAATGAGATTTCTTACCTTTTCTGTAAGGAAGAAGAAAAAAGTACTCAATTCAAATCATAGTAAAATTCATGATTTTATGGATCCACTTGCTATGATATACAGAAATTAGAATCATTTTTCTCGAGCCGTATGAGGAAAAAACCTCCTATACGTTTCTAGGGGGGGCATTGTTTATTTACATCTATCCCAATGAGCCATCTATCGAATCGTTGCAATTGATGTTCGATCCCGAAGAGAAGGAAGAGATCTTCGAAAAGTAGGTTTTTACGATCCGATAAAGAATCAAACTTATTTAAACGTTCCTGCTATTCTATATTTCCTTGAAAAAGGTGCTCAACCTACAGGAACTGTTTATGATATTTTAAGGAAGGCAGAATTCTTTAAAGAAAGAACTTCGAGTTAATTAAAGGAAAAAAACAAAATTTATAAATAAATAAAATAAAGTAGGGAAGGGTAACTAGTATCTATCCTTGTGTAATTATTTATATTTACACACCATTTTCCTTTTTCTTGCTTTATTCATATTTTGGTGGGGGAATTAAATTTAACAACAAACAAGGGGTTAAGCTTGCTTATCGTACTTTTATTGATTGAATAAACCGGGGATTTGTTCTTTACCTTTTCCTTCATTTTTTCCATTCCAATTTCTTATTTATGTTTATGTTGTGCCAATCCAACACAAGTCTTTATTTTATTTACTTGATTTATTTTCTCAACATTGCATTTATATTGACAATGGTGTATCGAACAAATATAATTCGATCGTAGATAAATAGGGCTGTTTATCCCCACCCCATATTGGTTTTTTTTGTTTCCTTCACTCAAATGATGGGTTTGCCTTGCTGCATTTACTCTCATACAAGATGTATTTTCTTAAGGAAAATCAAAAAAGAATTTGATAAAAAATGGGTGGTCTGTCATAATTTTTACATTTCGATTGGGAATATTTTTAATCCGATCTGCTCATTTTGGTATTTTGTGTTTCTAATTGATCAGAAAATCTTTCTTTTCGATGTGTTGCTAGTTCAATGTTTTGATAGAGTCGTGCAGTGCAATTCAATTGATTTTTGTATTTCGATCGTATCTACATATCCTATTTATTTTATCCGGGTTGCTAACTCAACGGTAGAGTACTCGGCTTTTAAGTGCGACTATGATCTTTTACACATTTGGATGAAGCAACGAATTCGTCCAGACTATTGGTATAGTCTATAAGACCACGACTGATCCTCAAGGGTAATGAATGGAAAAAACAGCATGTCGTAATAAAATCAATTTATTATTTTATTAGATTTTCGATTTTATTAATTTATTTAATTTGAAATGAAAGTCAAAGTTAAAGTAGAACTTTGAGTTTATCCTTACCGGATCGTTACAGTTCCAAAAGATTGTTTTTATTTTTGGAAGGGGACAAAAGAAATTCACATTTACAGTTGGGTCTAGTGAATAAATGGATAGAGCTCTATGGCTCCAATTCTGGTAAAATAAAAAGCAACGAGCTTATGTTCTTAATTGGAATGATTACCCGATCTAATTAGACGTTAAAAATGAATTAGTGCCTAATGCGGGAAAGAGTGGGTTCTCCTGTGAGTGAACCATTGATTTTTTCTTTTTTTTTTTCAGAATCCTAATTATTCTTTATTATGGATTGTAGACGGATGTGTAGAAGAAACAGTATATTGATTAAGAGAATTTATTCCAAAGTCAAAAGAGCGATTGGGTTGCAAAAATAAAGGATTTTTTCTCCTGTTGTAATTATAACGAACATAAACCAATTGGATAGAAAAGGAAGGTAAAAGGATCTGTTGATTGGACTCCCTGTTTCTTTTCCGGGGTATATATTTTTTTCTTACTTACTATAGTATATACATAATACAATACATAATACCCTGTTCTGACCATATTGCACTATGTATCATTTGATAAACCAAGAAAAACCTCCTGCCTCTGGCTCAAGTAGAAATGTAAATGGAAGAATTACAAGGATATTTAGAAAAAGATAGATCTCGGCAACAACACTTCCTATATCCGCTTCTTTTTCAGGAGTATATTTACGCGTTTGCTCATGATCATGGTTTAAATGATTCGATTTTTTACGAACCCGTGGAAATTATTGGTTATGACAATAAATCTAGTTCAGTACTTGTGAAACGTTTAATTATTCGAATGTATCAACAGAATTATTTGATTAATTCGGTTAATTATTCTAACCAAAATCGATTCGTTGGGCACAACAATTATTTTTATTCTCATTTTTTTTCTCAGATGATATCAGAAGGTTTTGCGGTCATTGTGGAAATTCCATTCTCGCTGCGATTAGTATCTTTTCCCGAAGAAAAAGAAATACCAAAATGTCAGAATTTACGATCTATTCATTCAATATTTCCCTTTTTAGAGGACAAATTATCACATTTAAATTATGTGTCAGATATACTAATACCCTATCCTATCCATTTTGAAATCTTGGTTCAAATCCTTCAATGCCGGATCCAAGATGTTCCATCTTTGCATTTATTGCGATTCTTTCTCCACGAATATCATAATTGGAATAGTCTCATTACTCCGAAGAAATCAATTTACGTTTTTTCAAAAGAAAATAAAAGACTATTTTTGTTCCTATATAATTCTTATGTATCTGAATGCGAATTTTTATTCGTTTTTCTTCGTAAACAATCTTCTTATTTACGATTAACATCTTCTGGAACCTTTC